TCTTGTATCTATCAATATGTGCCTACTTTGCCTAGATATACAAGATCTAAATACAAGATAAGATCTAAGACTAAACAACTCAATGCTTCTATTGTTGGATCCATAATTAATCCTATGGATCCTTAGGATTGGTGGATCCTTTTCTATCCCGTTGTTTCGGACCATAGATCGAGCCAAGGGTCACAACTTCTTCTACTCATCCTGTATATTGTCCTTTTCATTCCGTGTTGCATTAGAAACTTATTATTATACGAGATTATACGAAAATGAATCCTTCCCAGGAGGGAACAAATATTTATCTTTTCAATGAGAGTTTGTACACAACATGGGAGAAACCTATCTTCTATTTATAATAATTGAAGAAAAGGTTCCATCATATATAGTGAATTGATACTCCCGATTCCCACAAAATCATCTCTTTCGTTCAATAGTTACTCGTTATTAGTTAATAATCCTAGTGATTGGATCTATATGCGTATTCCGATAGGAAATGAAATAGTAAAATGATTTTTCGTCGAATGACTATTCATTTATTGTATTTTCAAATAGGGGGCAGGAAGGATCTATGGGAAAATGGTGGTTCAACTCAATGTTGTCTAACGAGGAGTTAGAACACAGGTGTGGGCTAGGTAAATCAATGGACAGTCTTGGTCGTCCTGTTGGAAATACCAGTGGAAGTGAAGATCCCATTCTAAATGATACGAATAAAAACAATCATAATCATGGTTGGCGCGAAAGTAATAGTTGCGGTAATGTTGATCATTTTTTCGGTGTCAGGGACATTTGGAGTTTCATCTCTGATGACACTTTTTTAGTTAGGGATAGTAATGGTAACAGTTATTCCGTATATTTTGATATTGAAAATCGGGTTTTTGAGATTGACAATGATAGTTCTTTTCTGAGTGAACTAGAAACTGCTTTTTCTAGTTATCTGAATAGCGGGTCTAAGAGTGACAATCGCTACTATGATCATTATATGTATGATACTACGTATAGTTGGAATAATCACATTAATAGTTGCATTGATAGTTATCTTCGTTCTGAAATCAGTATTGATAAGTACATTTCGGGTGGCAGCGACAATCCCATTTACAGTTATATTTATAGTTACATTTGTAGTGGTGAAAGTGTAAGTGATAGTGACAGGGGGAGTTCTAGTATAAGAACTGGCGGTAATGGCAGTGATTTCAATATAAGAGGAAGATCTAATGATTTCGATGGAAATAAAAAATACAGACATTTATGGGTTCAATGCGAAAATTGTTATGGATTAAATTATAAGAAATTTTTTAGGTCAAAAATGAATATTTGTGAACAATGTGGATATCATTTGAAAATGGGTAGTTCAGATAGAATCGAACTTTCGGTTGATTCGGGCACTTGGGATCCTATGGACGAAGACATGGTCTCTATTGACCCCATTGAATTTCACTCGGAAGAGGAACCTTATAGAGATCGTATCAATTCGTATCAAAGAAAGACAGGTTTAACTGAGGCTGTTCAAACAGGCATAGGTCAACTAAATGGGATTCCCATAGCCATTGGGGTTATGGATTTTCAGTTCATGGGGGGTAGTATGGGATCCGTAGTAGGCGAGAAAATCACCCGGTTGATCGAATATGCTGCTAATGGATCTCTACCTGTTATTATGGTGTGTGCTTCTGGGGGAGCACGCATGCAAGAAGGAAGTTTGAGTTTGATGCAAATGGCTAAAATATCTTCCGCTTTATATGATTATCAGTTCAATAAAAAGTTATTCTATGTATCAATCCTTACATCTCCTACAACCGGCGGAGTAACGGCCAGTTTTGGTATGTTGGGAGATATTATTATTGCCGAACCCAATGCCTACATTGCATTTGCGGGGAAAAGGGTAATTGAACAAACATTGAATAAGACAGTACCTGACGGTTCACAAGCAGCTGAGTATTTATTCCATAAGGGCTTATTTGATCCAATCGTACCACGTAATCCTTTAAAAGGTGTTCTGGGTGAATTATTTCAGCTACACGGTTTCTTTCCCTTGAATCAAAATTCAAGTAGAGCGCTGGGCTCAGTTATTTGTAGCGAACTTTAGTTCATCGGAATCAAAGTCAAAATAAGAAGAGTGGAGTTTTCTTTGGTAACATAAGTTCTATAGGAAGTTTCGGATAATTACTTTTTTTGTTTTGATGCAGATTTTTTATCCTACCCCTATTCATGATTAGTAATCAGGAACCCCCTATCAGGAGGAAAAGAGTGAATTCTTCCTTCCGCGGAATGGAATTGGGAAAAAAAAAATAAAAAGAATTTCATGTTCCCTTCTTTCATATTAATATATATCGTATTAATATATATAGAATAATTCAAATCTATAAAGGAAGTGTTGCGTATTTTTATATCTCCCGAGGACCTACACTTTTGACTATGAATTCCTGTTGGATCGGATTCTAACAAATCCTTAGGAAACTCGTAAGAAACTCTTTATTAGAAGATAAGGGCGGTAGAACAAGAATAATAAAGCGGATTATCATCCATCTATTTCTTGTAGAAAGGTGAATAGATACACTTATTTAGCTCTACATTCCTTGCACTTATTATATACTTAATAATACTTATAATAGATATACTTATCATAAGATAAGATATCTTTATAACAGGTACAAATATTAAATCGAGGCACCCATTCTATGACAGATTTCAATTTACCCTCTATTTTTGTGCCTTTAGTGGGCTTAGTGTTTCCAGCAATTGCAATGGCTTCTTTATCTCTTCATGTTCAAAAAAACAAGATTGTTTAGACCTGATAGGACAAAATTTCATCAATTTATTTCAACACTTGGACTTGGATCATAATAGGGATATCCATTTAGTAGAATATGATACGACATGTGGCTCCCTCCGGGCACAAACAAAAAAGTGATTATACATGCGGATACATTATATATGGATAAATGCATGTATATGGGGGGGATAGCTGTTTTAAAATGGATCAGAGCGGATATCTGAAATAGAAAGTTAACGTATCTATATTATGTAGATATACATAGTGGTGGTATTATATGAAGGGGATGTTATTATTTTATATCTAACCAATTCGATGAATTACTCCTAATAGTTCGCGTCATAATAGTGCTAGTTGATGAGAGTTACTTCGGGAGCAAAATCAAAAAAGTAAAATCAAATTCATTTGGCTTATTCTCTTCTCTCAATTCCAATAGGATGCAACTGGATCTAGTATGAACTATCGATCAGAACGTATATGGATAGAACTTATAACGGGGTCTCGAAAAACAAGTAATTTCTGCTGGGCCTGTATCCTTTTTTTAGGTTCACTAGGATTCTTATTGGTTGGAACTTCCAGTTATCTTGGTAGGAATCTGATATCTTTATTCCCGTCTCAGCAAATCATTTTTTTTCCCCAAGGAATCGTGATGTCTTTCTATGGGATCGCAGGTCTGTTCATTAGTTCCTATTTGTGGTGCACAATTTCGTGGAATGTAGGTAGCGGTTATGATCGATTCGATAGAAAAGAAGGAATAGTGTGTATTTTTCGTTGGGGATTTCCTGGAATAAATCGTCGCATCTTCCTTCGATTCCTTATGAGAGAGATTCAATCGATCAGAATGGAAGTTAAAGAGGGTCTTTATCCTCGACGTGTCCTTTATATGGAAATCAGAGGCCAGGGCGCCATTCCCTTGACCCGTACTGACGAAAATTTTACTCCACGAGAAATTGAACAAAAAGCCGCTGAATTGGCCTATTTCTTGCGCGTGCCAATTGAAGTATTTTGAAATGAAGGGAATGAATGCTTTCTCAGCATGAGGGAAGGGACCCAGGAACCCCCTTTTGAATATAACTGAAGCTTCTTCGGAACGTTCATTCGAGCAAAACATGTTAGATTCTATTTCCCCCGTTCCATTGGTAATCCTTCTGTGGCCCATAGAATAAAGCAGGCGGACGTATACGGAACAACCATAATAAGAAGCAATTTTGATCGACCAAAACTCCTTTTTCTGCATATAGAACTCAATTCTACTAGTAACAAGTCTAACAAGTCTAATAAGTATGTATTCATCACACATATCCGAGCATTTCGGAATACATAATTTCTCTTTTTAGGGCCAATACTTTGGATTAATACATTAGATACAGATGTATCATATCTCGTTAATTATCTTTCTTTTGTCAATCGATGTTTCTTTTTTGATCCTTTCTTTAGCTCCTGGATAACCAAACGTTTAGATCTCTCATAACTATCCAATTTCTCTCTCGTTTTGTCACCTATTTCGGATTTCATCATTAATATTTTTCAGAAATATCCCCTCAATTATTCCTGGGTCGTGGGTAGCCAGTGAAAATTTCGAAAAAAATAATTGAGGGGAGTTCTTTCGTCTCGAAATCAAAATAATATTCATTATTTCAAGCGGTTCTTTTGGGCATTCATCGAAAGAACAAATGAAGATAGAATTGGTTCGAATTTGACCGACTGAGATATCTGGGAAAAGTATTTGATTATTTCTTCATTCGAAACGGGCCCTTTCTATTTCTATATTCTTTCTAGATCCAAGGACTAAACAATTCAAAAAAAAAAGGAATAGATCCATAGGTTCCATACCTTGTTATAGAACTCATGCTTCATAGAAATATCGGATCAGATAGAGTCGGCGAATGAAGCGGGTTCATTAACAATTCACAGATGAAAAGTGTCAAAAAAGAAAGCATTGACTCCCCTCCCGTATCTTGCATCTATAGTCTTTTTGCCCTGGTGGATCTCTCTCTCATTTAATAAAAGTCTGGAACCTTGGGTTACTAATTGGTGGAATACCGGACAATCCGAAACTTTTTTGAATGATATTCAAGAAAAGAACGTTCTAGAAAGATTCATAGAATTAGAACAACTATTCCTGTTGGATGAAATGATAAAAGAGTACCCGGAGACACAGATACAAAAGCTTCGTATAGGAATCCACAAAGAGACGATGCAATTGGTCAAAATGCACAACGAAGATTATATCCATATCATTTTGGGTTTCTCGACAAATATAATCTGTTTTGCTATTCTAAGTGGTTATTCTATTCTGGGTAATGAAGAACTTGTCATTCTGAATTCTTGGGTTCAGGAATTCCTCTATAACTTAAGCGACACAATAAAGGCTTTTTCTATTCTTTTATTAACTGATTTATGTATCGGATTCCACTCACCCCGGGGGTGGGAACTAATGATTGGTTCGGTCTACAAAGATTTTGGATTTGCTCATAACGATCAAATTATATCTGGTCTTGTTTCCACTTTTCCAGTCATTCTAGATACAATTTTGAAATATTGGATCTTCCATTATTTAAATCGTGTATCTCCTTCACTTGTAGTGATTTATCATTCAATGAATGAATGAAGAACTCGTTTGATCTGCTGATATCAATCAAATCGTGATGCTACTTCGTACATAAACAAATCGTTTTGAAGCTTACTCACTCTTTATACTTCTACCCGCCCAGGGGATTCCTACTATACTTCAGTACAATTATTCCAGTACAATGGCAGAATCGTGGATAGGGAACTATGCTAGCTACCTACCTAATTTATTGTAGAAATTTCCGGGATCAATTATTGGACTATGCAAAATAGAAATACCTTTTCTTGGGTAAAGAAAGAGATGACTCGATTCATTTCCGTATTGATCATGATATATGTAATAACTCGGACATCTATTTCAAATGCATATCCTATTTTTGCGCAGCAGGGTTATGAAAATCCACGAGAAGCAACCGGGCGTATTGTATGTGCCAATTGCCATTTAGCTAATAAGCCCGTGGATATTGAGGTTCCACAAGCTGTGCTTCCTGATACTGTATTTGAAGCAGTTGTTAGAATCCCTTATGATATGCAACTGAAACAAGTTCTTGCTAATGGCAAAAAGGGGGCTTTGAATGTGGGGGCTGTCCTTATTTTACCCGAGGGATTCGAATTAGCTCCCCCCGATCGTATTTCTCCCGAGCTGAAAGAAAAGATGGGCAATCTGTCTTTTCAGAGCTATCGCCCCACTAAAAGAAATATTCTTGTAGTGGGTCCTGTTCCTGGTCAGAAATATAGTGAAATCGTCTTTCCCATTCTTTCTCCGGACCCTTCTACTAAGAAAGACGTTCACTTCTTAAAATATCCCATATACGTAGGCGGGAACAGGGGAAGGGGTCAGATTTATCCCGACGGGAGCAAGAGTAACAATACAGTCTATAATGCTACAGCAGCAGGTATAGTAAGCAGAATAGTACGTAAAGAAAAAGGGGGATATGAAATAAGCATAGCCGATGCATCGGATGGACACCAAGTGGTTGATATTATACCTCCAGGACCAGAACTTCTTGTTTCAGAGGGTGAATCCATCAAGCTTGATCAGCCATTAACGAGTAATCCCAATGTGGGTGGATTTGGTCAGGGAGATGCAGAAATAGTACTTCAAGATCCATTACGTGTCCAAGGTTTGTTGTTCTTCTTGGCATCTGTTATCCTAGCACAAATCTTTTTGGTTCTCAAAAAGAAACAGTTTGAGAAGGTTCAATTGTCCGAAATGAATTTCTAGATCCACGGATTCATCAAGTTGGTAAAAAGGGCCGAATTATTGTTGATCAATGCAATTATGTATGATCCAAAAAAATATGGAAAGCCCCTTGTCTTGCTTTGTTTATACTGCTTTTCTGCGAGATGCCGGGAATTGCTTGTATCCCATTCCTAGTAATAGTATGTATATTGCGAAGAAGACTACTTGACCCCCCCCTTTTTTTTTTTTCAATCCAAATTGGAGCGGTGTGGCGCTTCTTATTGCCAGATTGTAAATGCCATGGAATGCATCAATAGTTTTTTCTATCTAATAGAATCGAATTCTAATAGACAATAGGCGGCATAACATTAAGTAGGAAGAGAATACGCGGCAAGGGATAAATGAAAGAATGATTCTGGGAGGGATTACTTGTCTTCCTAATTTTCGACACAAGAAAATTCCTTTTCTTGTGTCGAAATAATAATGATTCTTGATCTTGTTCGTCAAAGATTACTGTTTTCTTTTCCAGGCCTATCGGAACCTCTTTCTTTAGATTCATAAGAAGTGGCGGACAAACAAAAAAGGGGGATGGCTTAGTAAACAAATAGAACTTCTTCAACGAACTTATAAAATTTCAAGTAAAAAAGAAAAATTAAATTTTAAGATGAGATAATAAATAAGGATTTGGATATGTGCAAAAATCCAAGATTTTCCCCTTTCAACCGGAACATTAAGAGTCTTTTTTTACTTGATGAAATTTTATTTTTATAGAATAGAGTAGAGTAAGGTTCAATTAAATTAGTATAGAAATGGTTTGCAGGATGTCTCATCTGTAGAAATCCTGTGTCATCCAAAAAATCAATTGATTCCTTCTTTCTTCTTGTTTCGGAAGGGGCCCTCATACTATGGCGGAGCAGATACCTTGAATCAATCAAGGGATTCCATTTTTCAAAAACATCATCAGAAACAAAGCATCCTTTTA